AATTACAAATGCCAAAATAGGAATAGCACCCGATATTATTAGAAATACCCAGAAAATATCATATTCGTGAAGCAGAAACATAAATGGACTCCTATTAATGTGGAATAGGTTGAATTATTCGATTTGAATTTCAATTGTAAATTCATCCAGAACTTCTTAAAGGAAAAGGGAATTTTATTTGATCAAATAAAACTACATAGTTTAGAGTTTGTTTGCCATGGTGCATGCCTTATTTAAAGATTCATACAATGGAACCCCACTTACCATTTTTTTTTGATTCCATTTAGATATGGTATCAATATAGGATGTTCCCACCCAAAGAAAACTCTCTTACTTTATCTCGGTTTCTCTTTTTAAAAAGTAATTCAATTAAATAGAAAAAAATAGTATAATTAGAATACTAATAAATAAAACTAATTATAGCGTAAGAAATCGTATTAGTATAACTATATTTTTCTAGTTCATTTTATATTATAAAAATACAAATATAAAATGCATTAATTTAATTCTTAATCCATTTCCACTTTTTTTTTTTGATTGAGAAAAAAAAAAAAGTGGAATGTGTTAGGGCTATACGGACTCGAACCGTAGACCTTCTCGGTAAAACAGATCAAACTAATTATTATCGAAATGATGCGAACTGTTTCAAAGACCCAACATGCATTTTCTTGCATTGGGCTCTTTCATCAACTGATTGATATAAAGATCAGTTAGTCCACCATATTTTTTCTTTTGTAAGATAATAAGATGGCTCCATGTGTTCTGTGATTCATGATTTGTATTCTGATCTAGGAACAATACCAAAGTGTTTCAAAGAGGGGTTACCTTGACTTAGGTCTGCCTCTGGCCTAGATTAACCTAAGTTAAATGGAATCTCTATCGCTCCGCTACAAGAGTCAAATATGAGACTTCATACACCTTAAAGTTCATAGGATAAAAAGAGGTTCTTTTGAGTCCCTTATACTCATTATGCCTAGCATTGAATGGGCTGGTATTTACCTTATCAATTAGCAAATCAATGGCGGGTTCTATTTCATTTGGCACCCGAATTCGCACTCGAATCGGACCAAATCAAATATTTGTCAGGCTATTGTTCTCTTGTTCCTTCGAATCTATGGAGTAAGACATCGATTTCTCAATAAGATCAATTATGTTCATTGCATAATGGGCCCGCATTGGCGCACGTGTAAACGAGGTGCTCTACCTAACTGAGCTATAGCCCTTGTCATAGACATCTTAACATATAGAGAATTTCTTGTCAAGATCGGATCCCACATGAGAGTTCTTTAATCCGCTTACTGTTAATGGATTGGTATTGCGTAGAAAAAATATTATACCTATAATCCCCGAGGCGATGGGTCCTTTTTTTGTGATGATGAATAACCTACTTAACTCAGTGGTTAGAGTATTGCTTTCAACGGCGGAAGTCATTGGTTCAAATCCAATAGTAGGTAGAACTTATTAGATACCATCAACTCTGGTATCTAATAAGTTTTTCTAGCCATCTTCTTTTTTTTGTTGTATCATCTAGAATTGATTGTATTCAATTGGCAGAATCAAAATATGTTATATAATAAAGAACCTCTAAAGAACTTTTTTTTTCTTATTTTTATGTGTGTTTTTTTTACTAGTAGGAAATAACATTAACAGCCTCTACTCGTGCCCGAGCTCGTCTGAGAGCTAGATTCGCCTCAATTGCTTGTCTCTTTCCCTGAGCTCCACTCAAGTTAGCTTCGGCTATTTCAAGAGCTTGTTGAGCCTCTTGCGGATCAATATCAGTACTCATCTCCGCATCATTTCCTAAAATGGTGATCTCATTATTACTTATTCTAGCGAAACCACCCATCAAGGCTACCGTTAACCATTGGTCGTTGAGACGTATTCTCAAAAGACCTATATCTACCGCTGTGGCAATAGGGGCGTGGTTTGGTAATACGCCAATTTGTCCACTATTAGTAGATAAAATGATTTCTTTCACTTCTGAATCCAAAATAATTCGATTAGGGGTCAGTACACAAAGATTTAAGGTCATTTCTTCAATTTGCTCTCCCCTTCTAAGTTCATAGCTTTCGCGGTAGCTTCGTCGATGTTACCTACCAAATAAAAGGCCTGCTCGGGAAGACTGTCTAATTCCCCAGAAAGGATCAATCGAAACCCCCTAATTGTTTCGGCGAGACCAACATATTTCCCTGGAGAACCAGTAAAGACTTCTGCTACGAAGAAGGGTTGTGATAAGAAGCGTTCAATTTTTCGTGCTCTTGCTACAGTTAAACGATCTTCTTCGGATAATTCGTCCAACCCCAGGATAGCTATAATGTCCTGAAGTTCTTTGTAACGTTGTAAAGTTTCCTTAACTCTTTGAGCAGTTTCATAATGTTCCTCGCCAACGATCCGAGGTTGTAACATAGTTGACGTTGAATCTAAAGGATCGACTGCTGGATAAATACCTTTGGCAGCTAATCCTCTTGATAGTACGGTAGTAGCATCTAAATGTGCAAAT